TAGGAACACAGAGAAGCAGATTTATTCTATACTCGATAAGTACCAATACGCAATGGGGAGGTTAATGCCATTTTCTATGAGCGAATGTGCCCATACTTGTTCATCATTAGAGGACACTATTCGTAATAATTTTCCCTTTTTTTTCTTACTTTCTTTATAAATTTTTCTAATTTTATGAATAAAATTAGAGTTAGAGTAGGATAAAGTACAATAATTTAATTCTAAAGATAATAAAGGCTTTGTTACGTTTCCACATCAAAGTAAAATATAGTACTTAGTTCTTTTTTCTTTCATTTAATGCCTATTGGTGTTCCAAAAGTACCTTTTCGAAGTCCTGGAGAGGAAGATGCATCTTGGGTTGACATATAGTGCGACTTGTCAGATATATTGGGTCATATGGGATTTTCCCGTTTTCTCCCCAATCGAGATATCCTCTGTTTCGCCCACGAAAGATTCATTGAATCATCAAAAATTTGGAGCGTGAAGTGCAATTAGATCCATTTTTGGGGGGGATTCGAATTATTATTACTATTCTAAATTAGAAGAATTTATGGTTGGCTTAGTTGGACTACTACATTGAAGTATCCAGGCTCCGTTTAAAAAAACCAAGTAGTCTATATCATAAAGGATTCCTATTTCCTATTCTTAAAAAAATCCTTTTTTTTAAGTAGAAGTTATTTCAAACTCTTATGTTAATCAATCAATCGAGTAATATGCATGAAGCCGTCAACTATTTTACGGAATGCGTGAATTGAAAAAAAAAAAAAGAAGGGATAACAAAAAGAAGTGGTAATGGGAGTATTTGTACTATATGTGCAAATCAAAATCGGGCGGATCTTTACCCGGAGTAGAGCATAAACCTAAAAAGATTAAAGAGGCCCATTTAAGAACAAGAAAATGACATCGTGATTTGGATTGAATCTCGATGAAACAATCCATCAATGAAAAGTTAATTGGATAAGTTTATTTTATATTATACGTTATAAATATAAATATATATATAATAAATATAAGGGGAACACAAACTCATGTTTCGTGAAAAATAAAAGAAAATCCTTTTATTATAAGTTATTGCTTATATATAAGTTATATTATTGCTATTGCTATGAAAAAAGAAAAAGTATTGGAATCTACACATTGATTCTCTTTTTTTTAAACCGTATGCGTCAAAAGGCGCCTGTACGGTTCCTGGGGGATACAATTTGACCCTAATCAACCGACTTTATCGAGAAAGATTACTTTTTTTAGGTCAAGAGGTTGATAGCGAGATCTCAAATCAACTTATTGGTCTTATGATATATCTTAGTATCGAGGATGATACTAAAGATCTGTATTTGTTTATAAACTCTCCTGGCGGATGGGTAATACCGGGGGTGGCTCTTTATGATACTATGCAATTTGTGCTACCAGATGTACATACAATATGCATGGGCTCAGCCGCTTCAATGGGATCTTTTATCCTGGTCGGAGGAGAAATTACCAAACGTTTAGCATTCCCTCACGCTTGGCGCCAATGAGGCTTTTATTTGACAGAAAAAAGAAGACTATGCCTTCGCCATATGAAATATGAATATTAAGTAATAATAGCATGGCACTTTGAATTCGATATAATCAATTTTGTTTTCGAAACATTAGATTAGATTATGTATCGAGAGAGTAATATGAGAAAAAGGTATTTCCTATTTTATTATCGGAAGTCCAGTTCAGCGTCACAAACTTTTTTTCACACCAGAGGTCTCTTAAGAATATTTATAGTTTAGAGAGTATAGAGCGAAAAAAAACAAGATTCTTTTTTCCTTAGTTTATTTGATCAAACAAAAAAGCAACTTTGGGATTGCTGAATAACAGACAAATCACAGACAAAAAAATATAATAAATATATAAAGCAACGGAGCCATCATAGTATTTTTGAATTCCTCCGAAAGGAAGGGTGGTAAGTTGATCATTTACCTATCGGGGTCTGATCGATCCTATTTTTTTAGGTAAGGGTCAATTTGATTGTAGAGCCGTATGCAATGCATAATGCCCGTACGGTTGTTCGATTCTATCTTTTTTTTTTTCTTGTTATTCTTTTATTACTTTCTTTTATCTTCCCCTCATCTAGAGAAACCTTTTATTATCTTATATCATCAGGGTAATGATCCATCAACCTGCTGGTTCTTTTTCTGAAGTAGCAACGGGAGAATTCATCCTGGAAGTGGGAGAACTACTGAAACTACGTGAAACCCTGACAAGGGTTTATGTACAAAGAACGGGCAAACCCTTATGGGTTGTATCCGAAGACATGGAAAGAGATGTTTTTATGTCAGCAACAGAGGCCCAAGCTTATGGAATTGTTGATCTTGTAGCGGTTGAATGACAATAGCCTGGATTTCGCGTCAATTCGTAATTTAAAATTAACCCTGCCGAGTTTCATTTTAATATTCTATGATGAATGATTTTTATTTCCTATTCTATTGAATAAAAGTAATTCATAATCATCCGGTTAGGATCGATCTAAACCAGCCCATTATGTATATGATTCAACATGCCAACGATTAAACAACTTATTAGAAATACAAGACAGCCAATTAGAAATGTCACAAAATCCCCCGCGCTTCGGGGATGCCCTCAGCGTCGAGGAACATGTACTAGGGTGTATGTGCGACTCGTTCAGATCATGAACTAGAACAAAGGAAAGAGAACAATGTTCAAATAAAAATGATCAAATAGGATAGAACGGAAAAATGAACTACATTTCTTTTTTATTATCTAAAAAGAAGGATAATTGATCATATTCCTTTTATTTTGTATGAAATTTATGGTTTCTATTGGTGTAAAACCACTCACCTCAATTTAAGATGAGAAGCAATTCTCCATTGGTAGCAAATGGTTATCCATTAAGCGGAGGAAATCTTAGTTAACATAGACCCCTCTTGCAAGAACGGACTAACAAGGTCAGCTACCCAGCCAACTTTCATAATTAAATACCGTTACTGTATAGGTAGAGCTCGTTGTGAAAGACCTATTACTGGAGAATTTCTGGGTAGAGCCGAAGAATGTGAACTATACAAGTTAGCAATAACATTGATTAAATGAAGTAAAGGCTCCGGTGTATAGAGAAGACCTCACCGTTTAAGAAGTAACCATAGAAACGATGGAATCCACTATTTATTTATCATGCTATTTTTTTTTTAATACCTAGTATATCGTATTTCGAGGTGAAATGCCTAGAAAAAATCGTGGTTGGGAAGGTTATAGTAGCCAAAGCCATTGGAATTTTTAGTTTATACATTGGAAAAATCCGTTTTGTTATTAATATACTAGGAAAGGGGCAAAAGAATAACTGAAAGAAAGGAAATCTATTAGTTATTCGTTAAAGTTTCATTTATTCAATGACCAGAATTAGACGGGGATATATCGCTCGGAGACGTAGAACAAAAATTCGTTTATTTGCATCAAGCTTTCGGGGGGCTCATTCAAGACTTACTCGAACTATTACTCAACAAAAAATAAGAGCTTTGGTTTCGGCTCATCGGGATAGGGATAAGCAAAAAATTAATTTTCGTCGTTTGTGGATCACTCGAATAAATGCAGCAATTCGTGAAAGGGGGGTATGCTATAGTTATAGTAGGTTAATAAATGATCTGTACAAAAGACAGTTGCTTCTTAATCGTAAAATACTTGCACAAATAGCTATCTCAAATAGGAATTGTCTTTATATGATTTCCAATGAGATCATAAAAGAAGTAAGTTGGAAGGAATCCACCGGTTAAACGGAGTTGCCCGGAGAATGAACTCCGGGAAGGTCGAATAAAAATGAATGAATAGAATATGATAAAATATGAGAAAGTAGTCAAAATAAATATGAATCAACACGTTCAATAAAAAAATTGATTCTTCCCAGATTATTATTTTTTTTCTTACGACACGAGAATTCAATTCGGATTCTTGGATTTTTCCAACAAAAGACCAATCCGCTTTTGAGTTCGGATGGGGATTTGAATTCAAGTGAAGAAAGAGTAAACCTATCTTTTTCTGGCTCTAAGACTAGGAGTTCTAGTGGTCGACTCGGTTCTTTCAAATTGTTTCTCATTATTAAGAAAAGGTAACAAAGATAAAATACGAGCTTGTTTTATAGCAATAGTAATTAATCGTTGTTGTTTCAAGGTCAATCTATTCACTCGTCTAGATAATATTTTTCCCTGTTCACTAATAAATCGACTAATTAAACTCATGTTTTTATAATCAATTCGATCCCCCGATTGGATCGGGGGCAAACGCCTACGAAAAGATCGCTTGGATTTAAGAAAAGTTCGCTTGGATTTATCCATGGTTTGGTTAGTTTATTTCTTATCCCTAAAATCCTATTTCAGCCGTATCTCTAATTAGAATAAATAAATAGGATTTAGTTTGTTTATAATTATCTTTAACTTTAACTATGTTAAATATGTTATATATATAATGTCATTTTTTCCCTTTCCTTGTAAGATAAGAGCGCAGGTACTCGCTTCGATCTATTTCTTTATCTCCCCGTGAATCGTATGTTTGTTACAATATGGACAGAATTTTAGCAACTCCAATCGATTAGGCGTATTGTGCCGGTTCTTTTGAGTAATATATCTGGAAATGCCCGTTGATTCCTTATTAACACCGTTTCGAACACAAGCGGTACATTCCAAAAGAACCGGTATTCGCACATCTTTACCCTTGGCCATGAACCTCCTTTGGATTTTTCATTTACTCAACTCTTCCTCTTTCAATCCGAAACGAAAAAGAAGAAAGGAAGTAAAAAAATAGAATTTGTAACTTGCTATCTTCTTATGCAAGATTTCACTACAACCAATATAGGAAATAAGATAGAAAGATTTCTAAACTATATTTCAAATCACAGTACAGTATTTCATAGAAGTATCTTGTATAATACTCTTTCCCTAGAACCAGAGTTTCTATTCGACTTTCATAGAAATTTAATACAGAGAAATTTCATATTAATTTAATTCCAACCTGAACCCCAATCTCCCAGCCGTTGACTGCACTTTTATTCTTTCTCTTTCCTCCCTTATTCTAATTCTAAAAAGGGAAAAAAGAGAAAAGAGGGGGGGCTGCTATTTCATTTTATCTCTAATCTTCTTTATTCCTTCCCACTTCAATAACTAGAATGAAAAAAAGGGGAACGTCAACGCATCCGGGAAAAAACGATTAATCTCTATCAATAAACCTGCCAAAGAAACGAACCATAGAGTACTTAGTACCGGTGCCACAGAAAGGTATGTTTGTAGATCTCTCATTGAAAAAACTCCTTCATTTTATTTGTAATTTGTAATACAGAAGATAATACATATTGAAATGTACAATCATCCAATAAAAAGATTTACTTTTTTTTTATACAGAAAAAAACGTCCTTTTCTTCCCCAATATTGCCAACTCATTTATTTTTCCTAGGGGTTCCGTTCCATATTTCATATAGATAGAAGTTTTTTACTATTATTATATGTTAAATGAGACCAAAAAGACGAAATGGACATAAAAATTCTAGGTTTTAATAGAGGCGATAACGATGTGGAAAACAAGACAGGAATTCTCTACAATGACACTGTAGACCAATGGAAGGGATGTAGCGCAGCTTGGTAGCGCGTTTGTTTTGGGTACAAAATGTCACGGGTTCAAATCCTGTCATCCCTACCTATTACTGCTCTTTTGAGCAGTAATGAGGGATTTTTGAGATCAATTCACATTGGACATATCATATAGAATCTATCATTCTTATGATACCATATAGTGTATGCATACAAGATGTATTGGGGCCAATCCTTTTCTTTACAGTCTTATATTTTATGAGAAAAAAAAGCGCTCTTAGTTCAGTTCGGTAGAACGTGGGTCTCCAAAACCCGATGTCGTAGGTTCAAATCCTACAGAGCGTGATTCAGATCTTCTTCGATCGAATTCGACTGAAACACTAACTGGAACAGGAATCTTAATTTGACCTCCTGGATATTAAAGAAAGGAGGAGGTCAATAAAAAAAAAGAGATGTTAATTAATCAAAGGTCCAACTGATCGCCACGCCTGTATTGTAAATATGCAGTTACAAATAATCCAGCCAAAGTAATAGGAATTAGGCCTAACACGATTCCAAATAGAAAAACTTCAATCATTTCAATTTGTTTGAAAGGAGAAAAAAAGAGGTAATATCTATACCTAAATATTAATCCGAATTACCATGAATCTCAATGACCAATAATTGGCAATTGACACGGTAAGTAACTAGAAATACGCAGAAGTTTGCGGAAAGATTGACTTTTATGAATTGTGCACTTAATTTCAAATAAGTCGTATCTTGCTCAGACCAATAAATAGAGCTGAGGTTATAGTTAAAGCCGTTAGTAGAAAACCGAAATAACTAGTTATGGTAGGCATTAAGGAGCTAAATGAAATATGTTCTTTTTATACATATGTTTATAAAAAAGTACTTACCTGAGTTTACTTTTTTGCAAAATAGGAGAGAAACAAAAATACCAATTGAAAGTTTTTGATTCATCTATCATTATAGACAGCACTAAGAAGGAAAAAGTCACAACTGTATAAAAATAAATTGATTCATCATCTGTAACATCTACCGATACCACGTTTGCAATCAGCGAATGCATTCTTGGATCATTTTTCAACTCAACTTATAAACGAATAATAAGAACTGGGTCGTGTAATTTCGTTTTTAAAATGAAAATGAAACTCTTTTCGAATCATTATGGAATCAAATTAGAAAATTATTCCTATTTTTCTCATTTTTTTTTATTGTATCGAATCTATTTTCTATTTTATAGCGAACAGTAATCTTAGAATAATTTTAATTTCATTTTAACTAATTAGATTCCGTAATAGGTTCACTCATATAATATAAATAATATTTTATTTTGAATGAATGAGAACAAAAAGTTATCAGATGATCACTCCAAAAAAATAGGTGTTTTGGTTCAACTATATTATAAGACTAGTCATTTCTATTCTCTTTTGCTTTAGAAGTTCTATTTTGTATCTTTCCATATTAGAAAATCCGCATCTTTGTAGTTAGTCAATAAAGAACCTTCAGTTTCGATCTAATCTAATATCTAATACAACAATGTATGCATTAGTGATTCCAATTATTCCATTCTTTGTTCTTTTTCGTTTCTCAAATAAAATTAGAACTTCTAATTTCTATTCTTAATTGTTACTAGACGGTTAACAAATTCCTAAAAAAAAAAAAGAAGATTTCAACAAAAAGCGCTTCTAATATCTAATACTATGAATATGAATAACAAAGATTTTTAGATCTCACATCTACTTACAATTGTGGGAATATTCTAATAAATTTCATGAATTATTAGAAACTACCTTATCAGATTCACATTTTACCTGATCCTCGTTTCTAGCCCTAAACTCATAATGGCGAGAAATATATTATTTTAAGATTGAATAGGACATTCTTTTACATCAACAAATCAACAAAGAACAAGTAAAGGAAGAAAGAAATTATTTAGCAC